AAGGATTTCCTAATAAAAAAGGTGGCCTTGTACTAAAAAGGGAAGGAATAAGGCAAGCAGTATGTTAATTTCTCAACTTTACCTTAAAAGAGTCCTTCCCCTGCGCTGCGTTCTTGGACAAACGAAAAAAGAATTTTGGAGGTGAAATCAAAATAATATAATTCTAAAAAGCAAGAGCAGCAAATCAAGTACACGGAAAAAGAGATATGTATTTGTATTTTTCTATTTTTTTAGAGTTAAACAAAGGGATTCGCAAATAAAAGCGCTAATGCTACAACCAGCCCATAAATTGTTAACGCTTCCATAAAAGCTAGACTAAGCAATAAAGTACCCCGTATTTTTCCCTCTGCCTCTGGTTGTCGCGCAATCCCTTCTACTGCTTGCCCTGCAGCAGTGCCTTGGCCAACCCCAGGTCCAATAGAAGCAAGCCCTACAGCCAACCCAGCAGCAATAACGGAAGCAGCAGCAATCAGTGGATTCATGATAAGTTCCTCTCATCCAAAAAAGGGGAAATGGTTAATGATACAAGCAACCAATTTTGACTTGAATTTTTCAATTAATATATATATTATAATTAATAATAAAGATTTATTCAGTCCAAATAATTGAGGAAAAAATGAAGAAAAAAATAAAGAAAGAATATTTATTGAACTGTTGGAACTACTTCGATATTTCTCTATTTTTCTCTTCACATAGTTTTTGTAAATCCATACAACTTTTGTTCTTATCTTCTCTTCCCTTAATATTTTTGAACCATTCTTTTCTTTTAGAGTTTTCTTGATTCAATTTCGTTAGTCATTCATCAAGATTCAATTAATAATTACGGATGAATATAGTATAGAAGGGCTTCGTTTTTTTTGAATCCCTATCGAAATTGACAGTAGCAGGACAAATTTGGATAACTATATTTCTAGATTTCTAGTTGGTTTCTAGATAATTCGTTAACATCCAATATCTAGTATCACATATACATGTATTTCTTCTATACCGTAAACCAATTGTTCGTGTATTCAATTGGATTCGAGAAGCATTCTTTGAAACCTTTCAAAAGAAAGACTTAAAAAAAAAAGAAAGAGTTGCCCTTTAGCTATTATATTAGAATTTGATTATATACACCCTGGCTTGACTCCTCTTTCAAATCTTAGGTTTTTGTTGAAAGCCCTAGCCCTTTTATTTATTTTATTCTTTTTGATTATATCCTCGTTTCTATCCATATGATATAATCAATCTAAAAGAATTCGTTCTACCGAACAACTGAATCTTTGCAACGAAATATTGAAATTTGAGTGATCTAAATGGAATCTTTATTTATTGTTGAATTGAATATGAATGAAATACAAATACGTTCTAGTTTTATGTAATATCCATTTTAATTACATGTCGTAAACGGAAATATCCTACAAAGTTTAAAGTTAAAGTTCTTAATATTTACAATATTAATAGATTCTAATCAAATAATGTTCAAATTAGATCCATATTATAATGTAAAAAAGATATTTATGTTATAGATTGAATGAACAAAAAAAAAATACAACAAAAACAATACCAAAAAGTTATTGAAAAAAATTGAAAACAAGGATTCTTTTTAGTTTAGTAAAAAAAAATAGGAAAAACATCTTTGAAATAATGAATCCCTTTCCTATTTTTTTTTACAGCTCTCAAGTAATCTTTTCTATTTTTTTACCAAATCATATACTCTTTTATTTATACTTTGATTGCATTTAATTTAACCCCGTATTTATGAATATTCAATTAATAGAATCAGAATTCAAAACTTATTCTTTTCTCTTTTATGTATTTTTGTTACCTAAGTATATTAGCCGCACATATATTGTGGCGAGTCAAACTAAACTAAAAAAAAAAAGAGTATTTCCTAAATTTGTTAAGTTAATGATGGCCTTCCATGGATTCACCTATATAAGCCGCAGCTAATGTAGCAAAAATAAGGGCTTGAATACCGCTTGTAAATAATCCAAGGAACATGACAGGTATAGGAACTACTAAGGGTACTAAAGAAACAAGAACAACAACTACTAATTCATCAGCTAATATATTTCCGAAAAGTCGAAAGCTAAGCGACAGGGGTTTTGTGAAATCTTCTAAGATGTTAATTGGTAGAAGGATTGGAGTCGGTTGGATGTATTTACCAAAATAAGCTAATCCCTTTTTCGAAAGACCCGCATAGAAATATGCTACTGATGTAAGTAAAGCTAATGCAACAGTAGTATTTATATCATTTGTAGGTGCAGCTAACTCCCCGTGAGGTAACTGTATTATTTTCCAAGGCAAAAGAGCCCCCGACCAATTTGAAACAAAAATAAATAAGAACATAGTTCCAACAAATGGAACCCACGGACCATATTCTTCCCCAATCTGGGTTTTGCTTACATCTCGAATGAATTCGAGGACATATTCAAAGAAATTCTGACCGAAAGTGGGAATGGTTTGCGGATTTCTAACAACTAAAATGGCTGAAACCAATAAGATAGCAATTACGACCCAAGAAGTTATAAGTACTTGGGCATGCACTTGGAACCCCCCTAATTGCCAATAGAGATGTTGACCTACTTCCACGGAAGATATCTCAAAAAATGTTTTTAATGTGTTGACGGAACATAATAGAATATTCATATTGCCCTCAAAATAAATAGAACTTGAAAGGAATTATTTTGATTCAACCATCTATTTTTTCAATTGTCTGTTAAATCTTTTATTTTGAATATCGACTAATCACTTAATATTTCTGGGTTTTTTTTTTTGCGCGATTTAGAAAATTAGTTATAGTAACCGATTCTATAAATCTATGAAGTTCTCAATGGAATAATTTATTTTATTATTAATTAAGAATTTCGTATATAGCTAGAACGACCTTCACAAATTGCAAATACTAATTTGTTAAGAATTAACCGAATTGAAGCTATAGCATCATCATTAGCTGGAATCGAAATATCCGCGAGATCGGGGTCACAATTTGTATCGATTAAACAAATCGTTGGAATTCCCAAAGTGATACATTCTCTAAGAGCGGTATACTCCTCTTGCTGATCAACGATTATCACAATATCGGGTAAGCCAGTCATATATTTAATGCCACCCAGATAGGTTTCCAAGTGAGATAACTGTCTCTTCAAAATAGCAGTATCTTTTTTTGGCAGACTATTGATTCTGCCCGTTTTTTGTTCTGTTCTCAAGGACCTGAACTTATGAAGTCTGGTTTCTGTAGTATACCAATTGGTTAACATACCGCCGAGCCATTTTTTATTAACATAATGACACCGAGCTCTTGTTGCAGCCCGTGCTATTAAATCCGCAGCTTTATTTTTTGTGCCAACAATTAAAAATTGTTTCCCCTTACTTGCTGCATCAAAAACCAAATCACAAGCTTCTGATAAAAAGCGAGCAGTTCTTGTAAGATTTAGAATATGAATACCCTTACGTTTTGTGGATATATAAGGTGCCATTTTGGGATTCCATTTTCTAGTACCATGGCCAAAATGAACTCCCGCTTCCATCATCTCTTCCAACGTTATGTTCCAATATCTTTTTGTCATTAATCCCCACAAAAAAAGAGACAGGGTATCCTGAAATAAGAAAAGTTTTGTTCCGATGGAACCTTCTCTTTTATCGAAGATTGGCTCTTGATACATGGTCAGGCCATTCAATTTTTTTACTTTATTCTTTATTCTCTTTCAAAAATCTAATCAAACGCCTTTATTTAAAAAGTGAAAATTGAAATTAAAGAATTCTAAATTCGAAAAAATCGGCTTTTAGCAATTATAAACTCTTCGGAAATGATTGCTGCAACGTATCACATAAATTCTGGAAATTAAAAAAAGAATTTTCTATGGTGGAACAGAATATCCTTTATTTTTTCCTCGAGTAAATTCTTTTTTTTCGGAGCAATCTTAATAAGTTGTCTTTGCTTTGAAGGCTGTATTACCCTTTTGAATCCGGTACCAACGGGTATCATTCCCCCCAAAACAACGTTCTCTTTCAGACCTTTCAACCAATCGATACGACCTCGGAGAGCAGCTTTTGCTAAAACTCTAGTAGTTTCTTGAAAACTCGCTTCGGATATGAAACTTTGGGTATTCAAAGATGTTTTTGTTATTCCCAATAATAGAGCTCGGTAACAAATTACTTCTTCTAGGGCACGCCCCGCTCGTTCAGCTCGCAACAATCCAATTAGTTCGCTGGGTGAAAAAACATTAGACATTCCATCTTCTGAAACCAATACTTTTGATGTTATTTGGCGTACGATAATCTCAATATGTCTATTATGTATGTGCACTCCTTGGGATCGATAAACCCTTTGGATTTTATTAACCAAAGAAATTCGACTTTGGACAATAGTTAGCTCAGTACAAATAAAGAATCCCCAAGGAATGCCGAGAATTTTGGTTATATGTTCGTTCCAAGCGTCAACCCTCTTCCTTAGGTTAATCGATATTGAATCAATCGAACGAACTTCTAATACCTGTTCCACTTTTGGAAGACCCTGGGTTATATCACCTGATCTCGATTTTTCATATATAAATGTTACTAATATATCTCCTTCAAAAAAGATTTCTCCAAAATGTCCATGAACTGTTGCTCCTGGAGTCGCCAAATAGGTATTAGCCGATCTTATTAATATGGAATCCATTTTAACAATTAAAACTTGTCCCGATTTTAATTTTAATTCTAGTCCATTTTTCGTTTGAGATAGACATACATTTTCACAAAAAAATTGTCCGAGGCTAATTATTGTAATCGTTTTTTCACAATATTGATAATGATAATCATGATGAAGAAAATCCCAATTCAAACGGAATGTATTTAATTTTATGTTGCTGCACGGATTGGGCTTATAAATTAGCTCGGTTTCGTCCATTAAAAAAAATTGAAATGCTTGACAAGTTTTTTTTAACTTGTCAGGTTTCAAATTTATATTCATCGATATCTGATTATGAGTTATTAAAAGGTAAACTGAATATAAATTTGAAACTTGAAGTGCTATTCCTACGGGACCTAATGAATTCTTAATTGGAATTCGAAGATCCTTTTTTATTTTCAGCTCGTTGTAGTATTTTACATTGCTAAATGGTCCTATTTCAAAACAATCATATGATGACAAAATTATCAAGGATTGGCATTCTATATTTCTGTTCAACAACACATGAATCGTTTCATGATTTTGGATATGTGATTGTTGAATTTTTTCCTTGAAAGAAATAGGAAAAAATGGATTGATTCGATCTGACTCATTATCCGAGATCCATTCTGAACCGGATGGATCATTTCTTTTTCTGATATAGGAAATCCGCGATTTCGTTGGATCAATTCTTAAAAAATCTCCAATCAGACCATTTATATTTACTTCAACAAAAGAAGCACGGGATTCTTCTATCGAAGAACTTCTTTTATCTCGATCCCAATTCAATACTAAACAAGTTCGAACTAATTGAATGCTTGTGTCAGAAATTTTACGAATTAATTTCCCATTTCCATAAAGAATATAATTGAGAGCTTTAAGCTCCAAATTATCCCTTTCCCGGAACAGATCTTGTGGAAAAAGTTTTACTAAATTGATACCGTTTGTAATTTCATATAGAATTACAGGTCGAACCAAAACAAAATACTTTTTCTTGATAGTTGCGATCCATTGGACACAGATCCAATTTGGAATTCTTTTTGATTCCTTTGAATCTTTTTTTAACCTTGCGGGTTGTATCAAAATACCACTGTGTCGGTATACCTTATCCATTTCGCCAGGAAAATGGATATCCCCAGAAAATATTTGTAATTCAATCTTTTTTTTTTTCTTCTCCATTCGCACCAATCCGCCTACTCGACTTCTTATATTAAAAGTGATTAGTGTATTGGTTTCAATAATACTGTTGTTCCTTACCATTATGGAAGAAGGTTCGGATAAAAAATGCACTTCTTCGGGAATGAAAAAAAATCGATCTACTTTGATTTGGTATTTTGGTTTACATTCTTTGACTCCTTCATATTCAATTAAATCCTCTTTTTTAAAAAGAGGGGGGGTTCCAACAGTCTTATATTTAGGAATTCCCGAATCTTGTGTTCTATATTGAGGATCGTCGAAATGAGCAAGAATACTATTTCTACGAAAAATACCATTCACGGGTATTTCAATCGAGATATCGGAAGAAGACGTTAATTGTTTGTCAGGGTCCTCAATCGATTGGAATGAAAATGGCATGATGAATCTATTTCGTCGCCTCTTTGCCAATAAATCCGAAGTTATTGGGCAAATAATAGGATGTCTAAAATGAAAATTATATATAATTGAATTGAATCCTGATTTAGCGTAAGGTTTAGAACTAAACAATTTATGTCTTAGTAGATTTAGGTTATTTTCGACAAAATCATTATTTAAAAAAGAGTTAGAAATAGCTTTTTCTTCAAGGGAACGAGAATAGGTGTGCATTTGGTCTTGATCCTTGAAGAGTGAAAAAGATAATTCACTCCACTTACACGACTTTCCCGATAATATCCATAAATGACTTGTCTTTGGTAAGATATGTACGTTACCCCCATTAAATTCAGATGCATGATATACATCAGTACTCCAATGCATTTCTCCCTGTGAGTTAGAATAAATATGTTTTCGAACTTTTTCCTTCAAATTTAAAGTATATGTTCCCGCGCGAATCTCGGCAATCACTTGCTCTGATTCTACGTATTGATTATTTTGAACTAATATAAAGCTTTTCGGTGGAATTCTAACATTATGTAGAATGTCATCACTTTCAATAGTTACATATAAGTCTATATAAGATAAAAAAGCAGGATGACCGTGACGTGTACGGGTGGGATAAACCAAATCTTGATTGAATCTTATTTTTCCATTAGATGGAGCTCGGACGTGTTCTGCAGTACCTCCTGTGAATACTCCACCTGTATGAAAAGTTCTTAATGTTAGTTGAGTACCAGGTTCTCCAATCGATTGGCCCGCAATAATACCTACAGCTTCGCCTAATTCCACCAAGTTTCCATGAGTAGGACTCCGCCCATAACACAATCGACAGATCCACGATGTATTCCTACAAGTAAAAGGGGTTCGAATAGATATTGATTGTGTTTGAAAATTTATTAAACGATTGATTAGTCCAATCCCAATATCTTGATTTCGAATGGCAATACATCGCGAACCTATATATATATTGTCTGCTAATACACGACCAATTAATGTTTGTATCAAAATTCTTTCTGGCATTATTTCATTCTGGGTATTTATAGAAATTCCTCGAATGGTACCACAATCCACCCGTCGTACAACAATGTGCTGAACTACTTCAACAAGTCTGCGAGTAAGATATCCAGCATCTGATGTTCGTACAGCAGTATCCACAACCCCTTTACGGGCTCCGTAACAAGAAATTATATATTCTGTTAAAGAGAGTCCTTCGCGTAAATTGCTTTGAATGGGTAAATCAATCATTTGTCCTTGTGGATCTGACATTAATCCTCTCATACCCACCAATTGGTGTACTTGAGATGCATTTCCTCTAGCGCCTGAGAAAGACATTATATGAACTGGATTTAGGGGGTCGGTCATCCTAAAATTGGGACTCATTTCTTGTCGTAAATATTCACTTGTAGCATACCATATCTCAATGGATTGGCGTAATTTTTCTACTGCATGTACATTTCCGTAATGATGGTGTTTTTCCAAAATAAAACTTTGTTGTTCAGCATCTTGAACAAGCCACCCCTTAGACGGTATGGTTAAAAGATCGTCGACCCCTAAGGAAATGGATGTACCAGTAGCTTCCCGGAACCCCAAAGTTTTTACTTGATCCAGTATATGTGATGTATATGCCATTCCGAAGTGATCTATTAATCTACTAATAAGTCGCTTAATGGCAGTTCCACCGATTACTTTATTGTGAAAAACCAGATCAGCCCGTTCTCCCATAAGTACCTCCATATTCTGCTGAGTGGGATTAAGTTCAACAATGGGTTTTAGTCAATGTTTTGAAAACTTCCCTTCTTTGCTTATGTTGATTCGTGTAGAAGTTTATTTAAAAAACTAAGATGCTACCCGATCCTAATTGATCCTTGAATTCAAACCCACATCAGAAATTGCCTTAACTAGATACTATATAAATGGGCCCGAGAAAAACCTTGTATAGCTTCTTCGATTTCTCGATAAAAAGAAATATGACCAACAGTAGTTCGAATGTATATACAACGAATTTGTTTTTTTATACTTCTTACTACTATATAATGACCATAAATCTCATGATAGATACCCAACGGTTCATAATGAACTTCGATAGGAGCTTCTCTTGAGGAAATAACGCGCTGATCTAGCCGCCAGCGGAACCACAAAGGACTATCGAAATTTATTTTTTTTTGTCGATAAGCTCCAATTGCATCATAGGAATTACAAAAAAAGGGTTCTTTTTTTTTTTGCGTATATCTATTGTTATTATTGTAAATTCTTTCATTTTTCGAATTTCTGCGATTACACGGACTATACCTGTTTGCACTAATACCTCGACGATTCCCGCTCGTTAATATATAAAGCCCAATAAGCATATCTTGAGTCGGTACGGAAATAGGATCTCCCATCGACGGAGACAATAGGTTCATATGAGAAAACATAAGTAAACGAGCTTCCGTTTGGGCTTCCAAAGATAAAGGCACATGAACAGCCATTTGGTCTCCATCAAAGTCTGCATTGAATCCCTTACAAACTAATGGGTGTAAACAAATAGCGCGCCCTTCCACTAAAATAGGTTGGAATGCCTGTATGCCTAATCTATGCAGAGTAGGCGCTCTATTTAGCAAGACGGGATGCCCCTGCATAACTTCTTGAAGGATTTCCCATACAATCGGTTCTTTTTCCCGAATTTTACTCTTAGCAATTCCCATGTTCGAAGCAAAATGCTTTCGAATTAGACCACGAATTACAAATGTCTGAAAGAGTTCTATTGCTATTTCGCGAGGTAATCCACATCGATGTAATGAAAGTGATGGTCCTACTACAATAACAGAACGCCCCGAATAATCAACCCTTTTGCCAAGCAGGGTTTCGCGAAATCTTCCCTCTTTACCTTCAATTATATCTGAAAATGATTTGTAAACCTTAACCTTATTATGACCATCCCTCATCGGTTGCCCCCGGATTCCATTATCCAGAAGCGTATCCACGGCTTCTTGTACCAATTTCTCCTGGCACATCACTAATTCGCTTGGCGTAGATCTACTTGTTGTTAATAGATCGATAAGAGTATTGTTCCGATAGATAACTCTTCGATAGAGTTCATTAATATCTGAGCTCATTAGTTTTCCCCCATCTATTTGAATAATGGGTCTCAATTCGGGGGGAAGAACTGGTAAGAGACATAAAACCATCCATTCCGGATTTATATTTGTTCGGATAAAATGTTTAGCTAATTCGATACGTCGAACCAAAAAATTTTTTCTTCTTCCAACTTTTCGAGCCTCCCATTCATTTTCATTGCCCGTGGATCCCCCTTCTCCTAATTCTTTCCACTCTACTAATGAAGAATTTAGAAGAATTGTCAAATCCAGATCGCCTAGTTGTTCTCGAATAGCCCCCGCTCCACTAGAAATTTCTCTATTTCGAAATGTATCGAAACCCTGTATAGTAAAAAAGAGTGGTATGCTATATTTCCAGGATTGGATTTCATATTCGAATAAACCGCGTAATCGTAAGAAAGTAGGCTTTTTAACGACGGGTCTAGCAAACGAAAAATTTGGATAGGATCCAACCAATGGATCAATGGGATCTCCCCCTTTCAAAATCGGACGTGAAAGTTTCCTTTCATCCGGCTTAAATAATTAAGTCCAAAAGAAAGAATTTCTGCGTTCAAATTCTATAAAATGGAGAATCAAATAATTTAAAGATTTTTACTCTTTACTCAAGTTCTCACTAAAAAAAAACCAACAACTTTTCATTGTTGATGAACTCCTTTTCTGAATTATCGCAGAAAAGAGGTATAAAATTTTTGAGTAGTCTACTCCCCTCGAATGGAGAATCCCCTTCATTTTTAATTGAAATTAAAAGAGTATTCCTAAATTCATAAGAGATTTCCTTGTCTATCTTATGTATAATTTCATGCGATCTTTTAGGCCCAGACTTAACCTCGATGGTTATGCCACGATGTGCTTATTATATAAGTCTATATGCGATAGATAAACTTCGAAAACCATGATACTTTTGCTGATTTGAACACAAATTCCGTTCTTTAGAAAAGAAATGGAATAATGGAATTTTAGTAAATTCCCACAAAAAGTCCTTTTTACGAAGTAAAGCTTATATCTCTTTGTTACTAAACCATAGATCTATTCCCCTTTTCAATTAAATGGGAAATATTCCCTATACCCAAAATTCTGAGTTTCATGTTACTCACTTACAGAGACACGTCAGATCGGGGACATCCCAAATCAATTGATTGGAATGACAGTTTATTGTTGAAAATCTGTACAAAAAAAATTTTGATCAAATCACACATCGCAGTAAACTAGACCTTCTAATTCTTTAAGAGGTTTATCCAAAAGATTCGCGATATAACTAGGAAGACGTTTCAAATACCACACATGGGTTACTGGGCATGCGAGTTTTATATAGCCCATTTGATATCTACGTATCCGAGAATCAACAAATTCTACTCCACATTGTTCACAAAATTTTTGGTTGTCTTTTTTTTTCTCTCCGATCACTCGATAATTTCCACAAGCACAAATTCCACTTTTTACAGGTCCAAAAATTCTTTCGCAAAATAATCCATCTTTTTCAGGCTTATTAGTTTTGTAATGAAAAGTATAGGGCTTTGTTACCTCCCCAACTATCTCTCCATTAGGTAAGATCTTTTTTGCCCAAGCAATTATTTGTTGAGGAGAGACCGATCCAATTCGGAGTTGTTGATGTTTATATTGATCAATCATAGAGTCAAAATGATGATTCCATCCAATTAAGCTTCCTTCCTATGAATCCTGAAGTTCTTCTCAGATACAAGGAAATGATTCAATTCCATAGCTAAAGATCGTAGTTCTCGAACGAGTAATCGAAAGGATTCTGGGGCGTCCGCGGGCTTTGGTATTGTTCGTCCAATGATCGTAGTCGCGAGTACTATTTGACGAGCTTTAATATGATCAGATTTATAAGTAAGCATCTCTTGCAAAATATGAGCAACACCAAATCCCTCGAGAGCCCAAACCTCCATCTCACCTACGCGCTGTCCTCCTTGTTTAGCCCTTCCTCTAAGGGGTTGTTGCGTAACAAGTGCATAATGCCCACAAGAACGTCCGTGTATCTTATCATCAACTTGATGAATTAATTTCAAGATATAAGGCTTTCCTATTATAACAGGCTGTTCAAAAGGATTCCCTGTTCTTCCATCAAATATTCTGCTTTTGCCCGGATACTCGGGTTCAAATATCCACGGATTCGACGTTTGTTTACTGGCTTCATATAATTCAGAAAATACTAGTTTTCTCGAAGCCTCTTGCTCATATCTCTCATCAAAGGGTGCTATTCGATAATGTCTATCTAGCATATCCCCCGCTAATCCGAGTGAGCATTCAAATATCTGTCCTACATTCATTCTTGACGGAACTCCTAATGGGTTGAAGACCATATCAACGGGTCTTCCATTTTGCAAATAAGGCATATCCTGTCTAGGCAAAATTTTGGAAACGATACCCTTATTTCCATGTCTCCCGGCCACTTTATCACCTACTTTGATTTCACGTTTCTGCAATATATATATTCTAATAGTTTCTGGATTATAATTGGAACCTCTTTTTTTTTGAATCCATCTTACATCAATAACTCGACCTCTACCGCCTATAGGTAGTTTTAGACAAGTTTCCTTTGAGGAGGATACCTGAATTCCAAGTATAGCTCGTAATAATCTATCTTCCGGGGCATACGAGGATTCTTGTACCATTTGAGGCGTTAATTTCCCCACTAAAATATCGCCCGTCTCTACCCAAGATCCGGGGATAACAATTCCATTTTTGTCTAAATTTCGGAGTAAATGGGCTTCTAGGTGTGGGATTTCCTTAGTGATTTTTTCAGGACCGTGGCTTGTCACATGGGTTTGAATCTCATATTTCCGTATGTGAAAAGAAGTATAAATATCCTCATAGACCAGACGTTCGCTGATGAGTACAGCATCTTCAGAATTGTAACCCTCCCATGGCATATAAACTACTAATATGTTTTTTCCCAAAGCAAGTTCGCCGCAAATTGTAGCAGCACCGTCCGCTAAGATTTGACCCCTTTTTATGCATTTACCGCGTTGAACTTGAGGTTTTTGATGCATGCAAGTAGTTTTATTAGAACCTTGATACATAACCAATGGGATGTTTAAAGTCTCCCCATTGCCCAATAGAAAGATCTTTTCAGTATCGGTATAAAAGATCTTTCCCTCGTGTTCCGCTATAGCGGAAGCCCCCGAATCTAAGGCTACTTGGCGTTCCAATCCAGTTCCCACAATGCACTTTTCGGACCGAAAAAGCGGAACTGCTTGACGTTGCATATTTGAACTCATTAAAGCTCGATTCGCATCATTATGCTCGATAAAAGGAATGAGCGAAGCGCCAATAGAAAAATATTGAAAAGGGAAAATACTTCGGAGATGAACCTGTTCCCATGCAATAGTCAGAAATTCTTGACGATATCGCGCTGGGACAATCTGTTCCTCCCGAATACTTCGATTCAGTGCTAAAGAATTTCCTGTAGCTACCATATAGTATTCATCTCTACTTGGTGATAAAAAAAGCATCCGTATTCTTTTTGATCTCTTATCAATTTCATAAAATGGACTCTCTATAGACCCCCAACGACCAATTCTCCCATGAATAGCTAGAGATCCAATAAGTCCAACATTGATTCCTTCAGACGTATCAATTGGACAAATGCGTCCATAATGACTAGGATGAATATCTCGTATCCGAAAACTAGCAGTTCGCCCCGTCACCCCTCCGGGGCCCAAATAACTCAATTTTCTCCCATGAACTATTTGGGTCAATGGATTGGTTCGATCCAGAACTTGAGATAATGGATGTAATCCAAAAAAAGATTCAAAAGTAGTTGTTGGTGGAGTTGAAGTCACTAAATTCTGAGGAGTCGGTATCAATTTAAGTCTAATTGCTCCACATATAGTTCCTCTAACCATATTTTCTAAACGAACCAGAGCCAATCCGAATTGATCTTGTAAGAGATCTGCTACGGAACGAATACGTTTATTTTTCAAATGATTCATATCATCAAGCGTACCCATTCCAAATTTCATTCCAATCAAATGATCGGCAGCTGCCAATATATCTCGTGGTAACAAAAATGTATTGGTCTGAGGTATATCAAGATTCAATCTTCGATTCAGATTTCGTCGACCAATCCTTCCTAATTCACATCTTTGGTGAAAAAATTTTTTTTGTAATTCCTTGCACAAAGATTCAGAAAATACAGGATCGCCGCCGACACAAGCAAATTGTTGATAAAACTCCAAAATGGCGTTTTCTTTTGAACCAATCTTTTTTTTTTCCTTATCATTCAAGAAAGACAAGAAGAGTTCGGGATAGCAAACATTCTCTAGAATTTCGCTTAAATTCAAACCCATAGCTGATAGTAGAACTAGAATAGATATCTTCTGTTTCCTACTGACACGAGCCCATATCTTTGCTTTTCTATCAATCTCTAGTTCTAATCTCCCTCCCCAATCCGATATTATAGTGCCAGTATAGACCAAAATCCCGTTATGGTCCAATTCTGACCGATAATAGATACCAGGGCTTTGCAATATTTGATTGATTACAATTCTATAAATTCCATTTACTATAGAAGTTCCTAAGGAGTTCATTAGAGGAATATTTCCAATAAAAATTGTTTGTTCTTGGATATCCTTATTGTTTTTCCAAATTAATCCTGCAGATACATATAATTCAGAGGAATATGTAAGTGATTCATATACAGCATCTTTTTCTTTTATCAAGGGTTCTACCAATTGGTATGTTTCCGCAAATAATTGAAATTCGATTTCTTGATCCAGATCTTCCATTTTTGGAAACTTATAAAATTCTTCTCTTAAGCCCCGATCAATGAACCTACAAAACCCTTCAAATTGTATCTGATTCAACCCCGGTATTGTAGACATTCCCGCATTTTCACCCCCAATCATTTTTTATTTTCCCCTTGTATTTTTTAGAAAATGTCCCATCATTTGCTGTCTCATTATTCATCGAATAACATGAAAAAATTAGCAATAATGGAATTGTTGTTGCTTTTACCGAATCACATGAAATTTTTTTATCAACCCCCGTCTAGGAAATACCTGTTAGGAAGAAACAAAAAGGGTCGGAATCGAGTTTACTACTCAAATTGGAATTTGCAACAAAACAAACGGATAGAATCCAAATGGAAAGGAATTGAAACGACCCAACTCGACTTCTTGGTTTTTTTAGAATATCCAAAAAATGGATTCCATTTATATAATAACATTATTATGTTATGATATTACATATTTCAATTCGATTTGGATACCGGGAAAAAAATCGACTCGGGATTTGTTCGGCTCGATAAAAACCTAATCTAATAATCCTAAACAATATAATATAAATCATAGAATTGATTTTAGAATACTTAATCCCTTCCTTCCCTTTTCAATTTCATTTCTTTTTCCAAATTTATTTAATATATTTATATTAAAAGGGAGAATTTGAATTTACAAAGGTGGGAGAGTTTACACACCACCCCTTCTTATTTGAGAATACAATTGGAATACGTAATAAAGCTAGTATATTTTTTAAACATGCACAAAGCTAACTTCCGTTGCTATAGCAAGCCATATATCTAGTATCTAGATTAGATACATGTCTCTTCCTTTTAGAGCAGTCCTATTTATTCGGTACAGAGCATGTCCTAGTCAATTTTGAAATCTCTATTGAATTTTTTTTTTCAAGGAAAACTTCTTTAAATTATGGAAGCACGAGAATCTTTTTTCAAATTCTCGTATATACGTATCATATGCGGAATATAGATAAGATATCCGATAGATATTATCTCTGTAACAATTTCTAGTTATATTCTAGGGTTTACATATACTGACAGTTACTGTTATAATTTATATGTAGAAGGTTTTTTTAATAAAAAAAGCAATATTGATAAATTATGTATCAAATTGAATTTTTTCTTATCTCATAACGACAAAACCATCTTCTCGTTTCGATTTCAAGAATTGTTCAGGAATTGTATAGTTAACGGTTCCGTTTTGTCCTTCCATTATTGCCTTTGTCGATCAAAGTGCATACTTCCTTTTCAATAAGGGTATTCTCATATATATATCGTTTTGGCGGCATGGCCGAGCGGTAAGGCGGGGGACTGCAAATCCTTTTTCCCCAGTTCAAATCCGGGTGTCGCCTGATCGACAAGAGAATTTCATTTTGACCTTTTAATTAAAAAAATGAGAGGAAAAAAGATTTATCTGTAATGTTTTCCGACTCTACGAGAAATCTGATCAAAACTTGTTTGATGTTCTAATAGAATTTATTGAATTGTTTCGTGTTAATATAATAGTTTTAGTGCAAACTCGAATTCCCCTTTGACTCTGTACCAGCGATTTAAATAAATATATATAGTTATTATAGTTTATAGTATTCTCAGTGATTAGATTAATACCAAAAAAACTACACGAATTAGTAAACAATAGTAAAATAATTCCTTCATAGTGATATCTTTTATAGAGATAGGAGAAAAAAGTCACATGGATCTAGTAAATCTTGCTTGGGCTGCTTTAATGGTAGTTTTCACATTTTCCCTTTCTCTCGTAGTATGGGGAAGAAGTGGACTTTAAAGGTACGACTAATTGGGGTGGGGGATCCAACTGTATCAATTGTTTTCTAGCTGGGTTATGAGATCTTTATATTGAAGATTTCTTATTTCCTTTTAATTAATACCATACCAATTCGTTTAATTCCAATATATCCGCATTTCGGAAGTCTAGTTTATTTTTTTTGAGTGGTGTAATGGATTCTATGCATAATAAATAGAAAATACTCTGTCAATCACGCAAATAGTGAAATTATTACCTTATTCTTGTTAAGGGGATGAAAAAAAAAATAGGAAATTCTTTCCTATTCCAACCAAATTATTCCTAAGATTTCTATTTAGATGAACTGGCTCTTACCAAAGTTATATATCGAAAATTAGTGTAACCGCAGAACCCCTTTAACACCCACCCCCCTTTCCCTTTTTTCCCTTTTTTTCAAAGTTGGATTTCTAAGTTCTTTATTGAACTCATTTATTTGCAATCATGGTTAAAATGTAAAAAAGATTGGGGTTGACTACCAATCTTTTCAAAATACCGAAAAAGCTTCTCGTAGAAACTACCGATCATTTGTTAACTATTCCAACTTAACTTTTACAACTATTAAATCAATTACTTCTTGGAAATGCTAAAAGTATTACTCAATTTTTTTATATGATACCGGGATTGATATTAAGAATCATAAAGCCATAAATTTGAATAGCAAAAATAAGAGTTGCTTTTGGATTATTACAGATTTTAGTGGACCCAATACAAGAAATGGATGAAATAAAGAATAAATTCGAGCTACTATGCTATGTACATTAGATATAATAATGGAATTGAGATTCGATATATATAAGTCTATATATAAGAAGGTCGATCTGAATATTTAGATACATATTGTAGATTGATCCATATTATAGAGTAAAACTTTTTGCGCTTCAATTATAGAATAGATAAGATAGATAATATGGTAGAAAGAAAAGAATTTGATTTCTTTCTACCATATTATCTATCCAGATTTTATAGAATTCTGTTGGTTCTAGTCCGATTATTTCATTTTTGAAATCTTAATAAAAAAATAGAATCTTTTTTTTCATTCACTGTATTGACATGAATTAAGAAATGGAATCATGTTTTAAGTCAAATTATTCGCTTTGACTTACCGTCTTTACATAAATTATAAGTAAAAAGGCAGTGGGAACTAGAACGAACAGTGCAGTAGCAATAAATGCCAGAATATTTACTTCCATAATCTCTATGCTTTTTTTCTTTTATTTCCAATAAATAACTCGGGATCTAATCCCATAGAGATGGTAAATCTTTCGTCAGAAAATTCAATGGTCTAAATCACATCTCGATGATATCAAATGGGACCAATATAATATCATGAATAACAATATCTAAACTAAGCTATCAAATCGATTCATCGTCGAGAATGGAATAGTATAACATAGGAAGATCTTTTATCCATACCAAATTCAAAAAATGTCGTTTCTGATGCAATCAAAAATTCTGTTCTTTTTTTTAAACTTTTGAATGTCAAATTCAAAATTAAATAAAGGTTCCCACGAAGCAAAAAAGAGGGGATCTAGGTTAGGAATGATATTTTTTTGTTATTTGGATTTCCTTTCACATACAAATTGGTGTCTTTTTTTGGATTTTTATTCATTCGGGACTGACGGGGCTCGAACCCGCAGCTTCCGCCTTGACAGGGCGGTGCTCTGACCAATTGAACTACAATCCCAGGAAAGGGGCGTACAGCATAGAAATTCTTATGCTTTCATTCAAACCTTTTGCTTTTGTTTTTATTATTTTAGATTAGAGAATCGTTTGCTGTAATTAACTGACCGAGACGTATCATATATACATTATTTATATAATTATTCAATTATATCAATTATCAAAATAATTAGATATATTAATTGAATTGATATACCAATACGCACTTTAGAGATCGACATGGATTACTTGTAATCCCTTCATTCATTATTGCCAAATCAATAATTGAAAAATGAATCCATCAATACAAAAGAGATTAAATAAAGAAAGAGTCTATTCTTATTTTTATCTTTTTTTTATTGAATCCTTTTTTATACTTAGAGATCCTGATAAGGATCGAGATCATTAACAAGATTTGAATTTTATATGTTATGTATATATGGTCCGTAAAAAAGGATCCCTAAAGATTTATCACATTTTTTTCTCCCATATCTGAGCATATTGGCCATTTCCGGAGAACAACAAATGGTTATATCTTTTTATGGTGGATCGGCAAATTATTGGGCCGAGCTGGATTTGAACCAGCGTAGACATATTGCCAACGAATTTACAGTCCGTCCCCATTAACCACTCGGGCATCGACCCAGGAAGAATCTATTTGATTCTTTTTAGATGATCCATGATCAACTTCCTTTCGTAGTACCCTACCCCCAGGGGAAGTCGAATCCCCGTTGCCTCCTTGAAAGAGAGATGTCCTGGACCACTAGACGATGGGGGCCTACTTTCCCGACCGCCGTTATGCTATGTTCTTAGTATAAACTGTTTTTTTTTTAATTGTCAATAGATTGGAATGATATGATTCGCTCAGAAGGATCTCCCCCCCCTCTTTTTTTTTTTTTCAAAATTCCATACCATATATTTGGGGAGTTCATCATCACGATTTCTAAATTGTTCATTCCAATCGCCAATCTATAATTCCAAAAAAGTAGGATCTTTCGGAGAGTGGTTGGTTTGCTAGAAAAGGCGTAGCGTGGGTTAAAACCTCATTTTTTTTATTCATTTCAAAAAATATATCTCTATCTCATCCTAAGCCGGAAAAACCAAGAATAAATATGGAAATCGGGGGAAAAGGATATGGATCAACAAGTTATTTTTTTTTTTTTTTCAATAAGAATCGGTTCAAGAGCAGAAAAATTGGAATCCATTTTGCAACGATTCAATAAAATATTTGAATTGGTGGGTACATGTATCAATACCCAATACAATGAATTTCGTTATGATGAGGATAACTTGAATTCGAATCGCTCTTGAATTTATTTCAAATTCCATTGATATGATAACATCGATATCATATCATTGAAAATAAAATCGAATATCAATAAACTTTTTTATTAACTATATGGATTTTCCCTAGGTAAATCGAATTTTTTGTCCTTTAATGCGTCACTATGTAGATAATAGATATATGGGCATATATTCTAACAGATATCCTAATATTATCTATATTAAGAAGTATATTCAGTAACAAATATCTGTACTAGACTCATATTGGCTTATTGCTGAATAAGGAATTGAATCAAGCGGAGCCCTTTTAACTCAGTGGTAGAGTAACGCCATGGTAAGGCGTAAGTCATCGGTTCAAATCCGATAAGGGGCTTTGAACCCGACCCTTTTTCATTTTCATAAAACAAAACTTCAGCAGTAGTATTCGTCTTTTGTAGTTTTCGTATTTGAAGGCAGAATAGAGATATTGTTGTTGTTCTTTTTTCTAAACTAAGAGTCTAATTTCAGTAGAAAATACAATTCTGAATTGTAATAAACTATTGTTATCATTCTAATGAATTCAAATCAAATTATAGTAAACAATTTCTACTTAGTCTATTTAGAAAGTAGAAAATTTTTATCAGTCTCTTTTTTTTTTTAATGAATAATGATATCTTCTTTATATTGCTATCTTCGATTATTCCAATAATAAAATTGCGAAACATTAAAAAAAAGTAAGTGGACCTAACCCATTGAATCAGAACTATATCTACTATTCTGATATTCAAATTCGATATAGATGAAATTAGAACAGCGGATCTTTTTTTTTTTTTTTAGACTTCGTTTTGATTTGTACTTCGTAAGAATTTCTCGGTATTTACGATTAAATCCTCCTGTTCCTCAAGATTCTATAGGAATATTTTTCTATTCCCTTTCTCCAACTTATCCCAAGCTCCAAAATACAAGTCATTTTTTTTGAACACAAGAGAAGATCAATTTCCATTTCTATAAAATGGGATATGATATAGAAAAAAATACATCAAATCGTGGCTTCACGTATCAAATATTTTCTTTTCATCTCGGTGCTTACGGTATGTTTCCGGCATTTAATGACTGGGAGAAAGAGACTTTTCACTTACAGTCTCTTCTCTTATTATTTTATTTAATATTAAATATTAATTGAAATATTTTATTTCAATTAATATTAATTACTCGGATAGA